TATAATAGAAATGTTGCATATTTCTATATCTATATCTCCCGAGAACCTCCTTTTTTTTTACTATGAATCCCTGTTGGATCGTATTCTAACGAATCCTTAGGGAACTCGTAAGAAACTCTTTATTATAAGATAAGGACGGGAGAACAAGAATAAAAAAGCGGATTATCATACATATATTTTGTGTAGAAAGATGAATAGGTACACTTATTTAGTTCTACATTCCTTGCACTTATTATATACTTATAATAAATATACTTATCATAAGATATATTTCTAACAAGTACAAATTTATAATAAGTACAAATATTAAATCGAGGCACCTATTCTATGACAGATTTCAATTTACCCTCTATTTTTGTGCCTTTAGTGGGCCTAGTATTTCCGGCAATTGCAATGGCTTCTTTATCTCTTCATGTTCAAAAAAACAAGATTGTTTAGATCCGATGGGATCAAATCTCATCAATTTATTTTAACACTTGGACTTGGATCATAATACAGATATCTTTTAGTGGAATAGGGTACGGTACGACATGTGACTCCCTCCGAGCACAAATAAAAAAGCTGTTATTGTTATGCATGCAGATCCATGATATATGGATAAATGCATGTATATTGTATGTGGGTATAGCTGTTTTTGTTTTCAAATAGATCAGCGAATATCTGAAATAGAAAGTCAATGTATCTATATGTATGTAGATATACATAGTGGGATCATATGAAGGGGATGTTATTATTTTATATCTAACCAATTCGATGAATTACTCCTAATGGTTTACATCATAATAGTGCTAGTTGATGAGAGTTACTTCGGGATCAAAACAAAAAAAAAGTAAAGTCAAATTCATTTGGCTTATTCTATTCTCTCAATTCCAATAGAATGCAACTGGATCGAGTATGAACTGGCAATCCGAACGTATATGGATAGAACTTATAACGGGGTCTCGAAAAACAAGTAATTTCTGCTGGGCCTGTATCCTTTTTTTAGGTTCACTAGGATTCTTATTGGTTGGAACTTCCAGTTATCTTGGTAGGAATCTGATATCCGTATTTCCCTCTCAGGAAATCCTTTTTTTTCCCCAAGGAATCGTGATGTCTTTCTACGGGATCGCTGGTCTGTTCATTAGTTCCTATTTGTGGTGCACAATTTCGTGGAATGTAGGTAGTGGTTATGATCTTTTTGATAGAAAAGAAGGAATAGTGTGTATTTTTCGTTGGGGATTTCCTGGAATAAATCGTCGCATCTTCCTTCGATTCCTTATGAGAGATATCCAGTCAATCAGAATGGAAGTTAAAGAGGGTCTTTATCCTCGTCGTGTCCTTTATATGGAAATCAGAGGCCAGGGAGCCATTCCCTTGACTCGTACCGATGAGAATTTTACTCCACGAGAAATTGAACAAAAAGCTGCTGAATCGGCCTATTTCTTGCGCGTACCAATTGAAGTATTTTGAAATGAACTGAAGAATGAATGCTTTCTCCGCATGAGGGAAGGAACTCAGGAATCCCCTTTTTAATATAACTGAAGTTTCTTCGGAACGTTTATTCGAGCAAAACATGTTCGATTCTATTTCCCCCGTTCCGTTGGTCGTTGTGTTGTGGCCCATAGAATAAAGCAGGCGGACGAATACGGAACAACCATAATAAGAAGCTATTTTTATCCACCAAAACTCTTTTTTTTACATATGGAACTAAACTCAATTCTTTCATACTAGTAACAAATCTAATAAGTATGTATTCATCACACATATCAGAACATTTCGGAATACAGTACAGAATTCATCTTTTTAGGACCAATATTTTGAATTGATACGTTAGATACAGATGGATCGTATCTCGTAAATTATCTCTCTTTCGTCAATCGATGTTTCTTTTTTTTTATCCTTTCTTTTGCTCCTTGATGACCAAACGATTGGATCTCTCATAACTATTCAATTTCTCTCTTGTTTTGCCACCCATTTCGGATTTCATCATCAATATTCTTCAGAAATATCCCCTCAATTATTCCTGGGCTGTGGGTAGCCAGTGAAACATTTCGAAATAATTGATTGATCCAGGGGGAGTTCTTTCGTCTCGAAATCCGAATAATATTCATTACTTCAAGTGGTTTTTCGGGCATTCATCGAAAGGAACAAATGAAGATACAATTGGTTCGAATTTGACCAATTGAGATATCTGGGAACTTGATTATTTCTTCATTCGAAACGGACCTTTATTCTATTTCTATATTCTTTCTAGATCCAAGGACTAAACAATTCAAAAAAAAAAAAGAAGGAATAGATCCGATCCATAGGTTCCATACCTTGTTATAGAACTCATGCTTCATAGAAATATCGGATCAGATAGAGTCGGCGAATGAAGCAGTTTCATTAACAATTTACAGAACAGATTAAAAGTGCCAAAAAAGAAAGCATTGACTCCCCTCCCATATCTTGCATCTATAGTCTTTTTGCCCTGGTGGATCTCTCTCTCATTTAATAAAAGTCTGGAACCTTTAGTTACTAATTGGTGGAATACAAGGCAATCCGAAACTTTTTTGAATGATATTCAAGAGAAGAACGTTCTAGAAAGATTCATAGAATTAGAACAACTATTCCTGTTGGACGAAATGATAAAGGAGTACCCGGAGACACAGATACAAAAGCTTCGTATAGGAATCCACAAAGAAACAATACAATTGGTCAAAATGCACAATGAAGATCATATCCATATAATTTTGCATTTCTCGACAAATATAATCTGTTTTGCTATTCTAAGTGGTTATTCTATTCTGGGTAATGAAGAACTTGTCATTCTTAATTCTTGGGTTCAGGAATTCCTCTATAACTTAAGCGACACAATAAAAGCTTTTTCTATTCTTTTATTAACTGATTTATGTATCGGATTCCACTCGCCCCATGGTTGGGAACTAATGATTGGTTCGGTCTACAAAGATTTTGGATTTGCTCATAACAATCAAATTATATCTGGTCTTGTTTCCACTTTTCCAGTCATTCTAGATACAATTTTGAAATATTGGATCTTCCATTATTTAAATCGTGTATCTCCTTCACTTGTAGTGGTTTATCATTCAATGAATGAATGACGAACTCATTTGATCTGCCGATATCAATCAAATCCGAATGTTACTTCGTACATAAACAAACCATTTTTAATCTGACTCACTCTTTATACTTCTACCCGTCTAAGGGATTCCCCCTCCAGTACAATGGCAGAATCGTGGATAGGGAACTATACTAGCTACCTACCTAATTTATTGTAGAAATTTCCGGGATCAATAATTGGACCATGCAAAATAGAAATACCTTTTCTTGGGTAAAGGAACAGATGACTCGATTCATTTCCGTATCGATCATGATATATGTCATAACTCGGACATCTATTTCAAATGCATATCCCATTTTTGCGCAGCAGGGTTATGAAAATCCACGAGAAGCAACTGGGCGTATTGTATGCGCCAATTGCCATTTAGCTAATAAGCCCGTGGATATTGAGGTTCCACAAGCTGTGCTTCCTGATACTGTATTTGAAGCAGTTGTTAGAATCCCTTATGATATGCAACTGAAACAAGTTCTTGCTAATGGGAAAAAGGGGGCTTTGAATGTGGGGGCTGTTCTTATTTTACCCGATGGATTCGAATTAGCTCCCCCCGATCGTATTTCTCCCGAGATGAAAGAAAAGATAGGCAATCTGTCTTTTCAGAGTTATCGCCCCACTAAAAGAAATATTCTTGTGGTAGGTCCTGTTCCTGGTCAGAAATATAGTGAAATCGTCTTTCCCATTCTTTCCCCGGACCCTGATACTAAGAAAGACGTTCACTTCTTAAAGTATCCCATATATGTAGGTGGGAACAGGGGAAGAGGTCAGATTTATCCCGATGGGAACAAGAGTAACAATACAGTCTATAATGCTACAGCAGCAGGTATAGTAAGCAGAATAGTACGTAAAGAAAAAGGGGGGTATGAAATAACCATAGCTGACGCATCGGATGGACACCAAGTGGTTGATATTATACCTCCAGGACCAGAACTTCTTGTTTCAGAGGGTGAATCTATCAAGCTTGATCAACCATTAACGAGTAATCCCAATGTGGGTGGATTTGGTCAGGGAGATGCAGAAATAGTACTTCAAGATCCATTACGTGTCCAAGGTTTGTTGTTCTTCTTGGCATCTGTTATTCTGGCACAAATCTTTTTGGTTCTAAAAAAGAAACAGTTTGAGAAGGTTCAATTGTCCGAAATGAATTTCTAGATCCACGGATTCATCAAGCTGGTAAAAAGAGCCGAATTGTTGTGATCGATGCAATTATGTATGATTCAAAAAAATCATGGAAAATGTTTTGCTTGCTTTGTTTATACTGTTTTTCTGCGAGATGCCGGAAATTGCTTGTATCCCATTCCTAGCAATAGTATGTATATTGTGAAGAAGACTACTTGATCCCCCCTTCTTTTTTTCAATCAAAATGGGAGTGTTGTGACTATGCTAGGCCTCCCATTGGCAGATTGTAAATGCCATGTAATGCATCAATAGTTTTTTTGTACCTAATAGAATCGAATTCTAATAGATAATAGGCATAAGTAGGAGGGGAATACACGCGGGTAAATGAAAGGAACAAATGATTCTAGGAGGGATTACTCGTCTTCCTAATCTTCCACACAAGAAAAGGGTGGAAAATTCCTTTTCTTGTGTGGAAATAATAATGATTATTGATCCTGTTCGTCAAAGATTACTATTTATTTGATTTTCCAGTTCTATCGGAACTCGTTTGTTTCGATTCATAAGAAGTAGTGGACAAACAAAAAAAGGGGTGGGAGTAACTTATTGAGCAAATAAAACTTCTTCAATGAACTTATAAAAAAAAAATGAACTTATAAAAAAAAGTAAAAATAAAAAAGAAAATTTTAACTGTGATGAGATAATCAATAAGGATTGGGATATGCGCAAAAATCCAAGATTTCATCTTTTCGCCCGGAGCATTAAGAGTCCTTTTTTTGCTTGAAATTTT